AGTTAATCTGTTAAAGGATACAAAATCTATAATTTTTTTATTATATTATATAAAGGCATTTTTTTTGCCCTTTTTTTTATTTTACATAAAATAAAGTGTTGGATATCATAGCATTTCCTACAAATAGCTTTTATTGTAATGGAAGACAATCAATTAGTTACAAAACAAATTGTTTAATGATTCTGAATAACCGAATTACAATTACAATAAATAGTTTTTATGGGTCAAGTTATGCGCTTTATGATTCATACCAAACACTGTTTTTGGTGTAATTATCTATCCTCGCTCTATAGATATAAAAGATATAAATAAATTATTGTAATACGTAATAATTATAATTAGAATGCAAATTTTATTTAAGTTTTATTTTATATATCTTAATTTTTTTTTATTAACTGACCCCTTTCAACAGAAAACAAATAAGAACCGGTGAATCAGAAACAATTAATTAAGAAAAATATTTTATTTTTTTTTATGGAATATACATATCAATATTCATGGATTATACCTTTCATTCCACTTCCAGTTCCAATGTTAATTGGAGCAGGACTTCTACTTTTTCCAACGGCAACAAAAAATCTTCGCCGTATGTGGGCTTTTCCGAGTGTTTTATTGTTAAGTATAGTTATGATTTTTTCAGCCCATTTTTCTATTCAGGAAATAAATCACAATTCCGTCTATCAATATGTATGGTCTTGGACCATCAATAATGATTTTTATTTAGAATTTGGCTGCTTGGTTGATCCACTTACTTCTATTATGTCAATATTAATCACTACTGTTGGAATGATGGTTCTTATTTATAGTGATAATTATATGTCTCATGATCAGGGATATTTGAGATTTTTTGCTTATATGAGTTTTTCCAATACTTCAATGTTGGGATTAGTTACTAGTTCTAATTTGATACAAATTTATATTTTTTGGGAATTGGTTGGAATGTGTTCTTATCTATTAATAGGTTTTTGGTTCACACGACCTAGTGCGGCGAATGCTTGTCAAAAAGCGTTTGTAACTAATCGTGTCGGGGATTTCGGTTTATTATTAGGAATTTTGGGTTTTTATTGGATAACGGGTAGTTTTGAATTTCGGGATTTGTTTGAGATATTTAATAACTTGGTTTATAATAATGAGGTTAATTTTTTATTTGTTACCTTATGCGCCTTCCTATTATTTGCCGGCGCAGTTGCAAAATCCGCCCAATTTCCCCTTCATGTATGGTTACCTGATGCCATGGAAGGGCCTACCCCCATTTCGGCTCTTATACATGCCGCTACTATGGTAGCAGCAGGGATTTTTCTTGTAGCTCGGCTTCTTCCTCTTTTCATAGTTATACCTTACATAATAAATCTAATAGCTTTGACAGGTATAATAACATTACTTTTAGGAGCCACTTTAGCTCTTGCTCAAAAAGATATTAAGAAAAGCTTAGCTTATTCTACAATGTCTCAATTGGGTTATATGATGTTAGCTCTAGGTATGGGGTCTTATCGAGTTGCTTTATTTCATTTGATTACTCATGCCTATTCGAAAGCATTGTTGTTCTTAGGATCTGGATCAATTATTCATTCGATGGAAACTATTGTTGGATATTCTCCAGATAAAAGTCAGAATATGGTTCTTATGGGCGGTTTAAGAAAACATGTACCAATTACAAAAACTGCTTTTTTATTAGGTACACTTTCTCTTTGTGGTATTCCACCTCTTGCTTGTTTTTGGTCCAAAGATGAAATTCTTAATGATAGTTGGTTGTATTCACCGATTTTTGCAATAATAGCTTGTTCCACGGCAGGATTAACTGCATTTTATATGTTTCGTATCTATTTACTTACTTTTGAAGGACATTTAAATGTTTATTTTCAAAATTACAGCGGCAAAAAAAATAGCTCGTTCTATTCAATGTCTCTCTGGGGTAAAGAAGGAAAAAAAATTATTAAAACAAGCTTTCGTTTATTAGATTTTTTAACTACGAAAAACAATGAAAAAACTTATTTTTTAAACACGTATTGGATTAATAATAATGGAAATGTAAGAAGTATGGTACATCCGTTTATTAGTATTGCTCGTTTTGGCACTAAAAACACTTTCTCATATCCACACGAGTCGGACAATACTATGTTATTTCCGATGCTTGTATTAGTTTTATTTACGTTGTTCATTGGGGCCGTAGGAATTCCGTTATTCAATCAGGAAGGAATGGATTTGGATATACTATCCAAATTCTTAAGTTCGTCTATAAACCTTTTACATAAAAATAGAAACCATTCTGTAGATTGGTATGAATTTATCACAAATGCAACTTTTTCCGTTAGTATAGCTTATTTCGGAATTCTTATATCGTCTTTTTTATATAAGCCTGTTTATTCATCTTTACAAAATTTAAATTTATTTAATTCATTTGTTAGAAGTGTTCCTAATAAAATTAAAGTTTTGGGGGTTAAAATAATAAATGTGATATATAATTGGTCATATAATCGTGGTTACATAGATTTTTTTTATG